TATTTAATATTCTTTTGGTGTCATTGATATAATGAATGTCCTTTCTAGTCTATCTTTTTCTATTTCTTTTCTATATATGGAAAGTTTCAAAATCATCATCCTAAGAACGAAATAAGAACTATACAAATTCTATAGCAATAGAAAAAAAAAAGAAAAACTGGCGGGTTATCATGATTTTGTAATCTTTAGTACCTTTATGCCTCAAGATAATCAATTCGGTCGTTTAAATAATTTATATAAAGAAATAATTTCTATAAAATAAAAAAATATATAAACAAAAATAGATACAAATTTTATTGTCTATTGCAATAGACAATAGAAAAAAAAAATAAAACCAAGGAGGTGGTGATCATGCTATTTCAATCATTCGTAAGCTTGTGTATGAAGATAACCAATTCGGTCGTTGGGATCGGACTCTATTATGGATTTCTAACTACATTCTCCATAAGGCCCGCTTATCTCTTCCTTTTCGTTGAAGAACCCGAGCAGAAGGCAGCAGCAATAACTGGTTTGATTATGGGCCAGCTCGTGAGGTTCATGTCGATCTATAATAGGCCTCTGCATCTACTATTGTGGACACCTCATATACTAGCTGTACTATTTCTACCGTATCTTTTGCTTTATTTCGCAGCCGACAATTGGGACTATACTATCACTAACAGTACCAGAAGTAATTTCCTCATTTTCCTGAATACTTTCATTTTTCAATTAGTCAACCAGATCCTTGTACCAAATTCAACGTTAGCCAGATTAGTCACTGTTTATATGTTTCGATGCAACGACAAGATGTTATTTGTAACAAGTAGTTTTGCTGGTTGGTTCATTGGTTACATTTGTTTCCTTTTAGTCACGAAAAGATTATTAGACTGGATACGGATCTATCTTTTGAGTAGATCTAAGAAGGAACTTGTGTCAGCATTGGATAAGTACATTTATAAGTACCTTGGGGCAAAATTTCAGGTCCGTTTTTCACACTTTCAGTACCGTGTGTCAGAATTGAATAAGTACATTAAGTCAGAATTGAATAAATACAAAAAGAAGATTTATCAGTACCTTCTTAGGTCCCTTGGGGAAGAATTTGAATTCCTTATGCGAACCTTTCTGTGGGTTGTGTCAGAAATTCAGTACTTGCTGTTAATAAACTTGAGGAGAAACACGGGTCGGTTCGTGAATATTTTCTTATTTGTTACCTGTGCCTACTATTTAGGCAGAATACCTTTATTAATTTTTCCACATCCACTGACAAGCGTCCAAGCCCCACAACTGCAACCAAATTGGTTAGCCAGACAAGGCCGAGAAGCTGACACTTACTGGGAGGACGAGGAAGAGGAAAAGGAAGAGGAAAAGAAAGAGGAAAAGAAAGAGGAGATTGCACGAAAAAAAGGGCTATTCAAAGAAGAAATTCCTCCCACGCGTTGGGGAGCGGATCTGGATGAAGAAAAAGATCAAAAAGATCCCATAATGGTGGAAGCCATTTTAGCGGCCGATTTTTTTCAGTTTCAATGGACTCGTCCAGTACGATACATAAGCAATCAACACTTTTTTGGGGCTGTAAGAAAGGAAGCTTCACAATATTTTTTTGATACATGCCGAAGTGATGGAAAAAAAAGAATATCTTTTACAAATCCTCCTAGTTTTTCTAGTTTTAAGGAACTGACGAAAGGGATGATATCTTCGTCCAGAGTAGAAAGACTCTCCTTTGATAAACTAGACAAAGATTGGCTTTATAAGAACAAACAAAGACAAAACAACTTAAATAACGAGTTTATAAAGAGAATTGCGGCTCTAGACACGGGATTTCTTTTTCTAGATATACTCGACAAAAGGACTCGGGTTTGTATTGAGAAAATGAACGAAACCTGCCTCTGCCTACCAAAAAAGTATGATCCTTTGTTGAATGGGCCCTCTCGTGGAAGAATCAAAAAGTTTAGAAAAGTAATCGAGGATCCCGAAGAAAAGGAGAAAAGCGAAGAAAAGGAGAAAAGCGAAGAAAAGGAGAAAAGCGAAGAAAAGGCACCGAAAAGCAAAGAACAGGAGAAAAAGGAAGAAGAGGCACGTCTACGCGAAGAAGCACGTCTACGCGAAGAAGCACGTCGACGCGAAGAAGCACGTCTAAGCGAAGAAAGGGCACTTCTTCAATTGGGTGAATTTCGTGAAAAAGTCTACAATGTAATTAAATCTCGTAAATCTAGTGTAAGAAAAAAGAATGCAATGCAATCTCGTCGAAGAAAAAAAAATGGAACTACAAAATCTAGTGTAAGAAAAAAGAATGCAATGCAATCTCGTCGAAGAAAAAAAAATGGAACTACAAAATCTAGTGTAAGAAAAAAGAATGCAATGCAATCTTGTCGAAGAAAAAAAAATGGAACTACAAAATCTCGTGAAAGAATCGACGATGAACCTACAGAATCTCAACTTAAGCAAATCCTTGCTCTAAATCAAATTCATGAGACCCTTTTGCCAGGTTTCATTTTCGAGTCCCCAAAATTTGAAGAGAGAATGTTCGCGATACTAAAAAGTAAAACACTAAAACTAAGAGCCGAAGGAAAATTATATTATAATCCTTTGGCAAAATTTTTTTCTAAGCCTTGGGAAAAAGGGGGGGGAGGCATTGATTGGAACCAGCGAAAACTAAAAAAGCTACAGCAAATAAGGACTTATAAAGTGGGAGAAAGTGTGGGACGAGTGCACATCGGTCAACGCGTCCCTCGCTGGTCATACGTATTACTCCGCGAGGTCGCATACGACCTGGGCGAACCCTTTGTGACCAAGCGGGGAGAGATTGAGTGCTTTGATATTATATCAGCACAATACAAATATGAAATTATTTTGAATCAGGATACTCAAAATTTACTTCTCAAAAATCTTTCTAAAGATAGTAATAAGATTGATCCGGAGATTGCTAAAGAGATTAATGAGAAGGTTGAGAAGAATTTGATCAAGAGTGGGGGAGACCCTTATAGTATTGACTTTGAGAAAAGCCTTGCTCATGTTCACGTTGGCAGCCTCATCACCAATATCGAGTGGAAAAACGAGACTAAGGACGTGTGGAGGACCTCCTTGAGAGCGATGCGCAACCAATTTTGGCATCAGGATGACATCAAAGGTGTTGCGCGCGTCCTAAGGCGTAAAAACGGAGTTGTTGTAAGACAGATTGAAATGTTTCCGCATTCCCCTCTTTTTTTGGGCTTCTTAAAAAGTAGACTGGCTAGTTCTTTTAGGGTACTGAAACCCCTTGTTTTGAAAATGAAAAATTTGCTGCATAGGTTTGGAATCAAAAAAGGGGACCTTTTCACTCTTAAGGGACCTAAGAAAGAACAGACAAAAAGGAAGATAGACGAAAAAAAAAGCAAAGCATTGAAAGAACGGAAAAAATTGAAAAGAATCAAAAAAGAGAACCTCGAACTAGACCCCGACGAAGAGCTGTTCCGGATGGATGGAATAGATTCATGGAATGAGCTTTATTGTGGGCTAGGAGTAAGAGGTAGCATATTAATTTTTAACTCCTATTTTAGAAGATATATTGCATTGCCTTTAGCGATAATAGTTAAAAATATTGGTCGTATCTTATTTTTGCAGCAGCCCGAGTGGGCTGAGGATAGAAAGGACTGGGAAAACGAGATTCATCTTTTATGCAACGATGACGGTTTTGCTATAGGCGTCATATCCATCAGCAACTTTCCGGAGGAGTGGTGGGAATACGGTCTTCAGGTCAAAGTTTTATGGCCTTTCGAGTTGAAACCTTGGCACACAGCGGATGATAGACAAAGGATAACCAACGATTATGCTTTTATAAGGTCTTTCTGGGGACTAGCTGCCTATCCTTGGGGTGGTGCCCGACCCAACCGTTCCTTTTCCATTTTTTGGGGGCCCATTTTTAACGAACTAGACAAAAAAAGTCAAAGATTAGCAGCAGCAAAATTGGAAGGGAGCGACTTTCGACTTATAAGAAGCGTTTTCAACCAAAAAATAAAGAAAAATTTTGTTAGAGTTCTAGGAAACCCAAAAGAAAGCATAAAACGGCTTAAAGAAAGCATAAAACGGCTTAAAGAAAGGGTTCTAGTTCTAAAAAGCACAATTTTGAAAATAATAAAAAAAAATACAAGATTGAAAGGGATAGGAGTAGATGAATCGAGTGAAACTCAAAAAGAAAAAGATTCTATAATCAGCAATGAGATAATTCATGAATCATTTAGTCAAATTCGATCTACAGCTTCTACAAATTCAGAAGAAAAAATACAAAATCTGATTAATAGAACAAGCAGAATCAAAAATCAAATAGAAAGAATTACAAAAGAAAAACAAAAACTAACTCCAGGACTAAATAATAATCCTAACAACAAAAAGCAAAATAATAATGTAGAATCGCCAAAAAATATTTGGAAAATTGTAAAAAGAAGAACTGTTCGATTACTAAGTAAATGGAATTATTTTCAAAAAATTTTCATTGAAAAAATATACAAAATATACCTAGATATCTTTCTATGTATCATTAAGATTTCTAGAATCAATTTAACAAAAAAATTTTTTGAGAAAGACATTTCCAATACTGAAACAAATCAAAAAAGAATTAGTTCGACTATAAAAAATATAAATAAGCGGAAGTCCCAGATTGTTCCGAAATTTGCTTCCTTGCCAAATTTATCTTCCCTGTCACAAGCATATGTATTTTACAAATTATCACAAACCCTAGTTAGTGATAAGTTAAGATCTGTTCTTCAATATCGCGGAACGTCTTTTTTTCTTAAGACTGCAATAAAGGATTCTTTTGAAAGACAGGGAATATTTCATTCCGAATTAAAGCCTAAGAAACTTCGAAATTTTGGAACGAATCCATGGAAAAACTGGTTAAGAGGTCAGTCTCAATACAATTTATCTAAGGTTCATTGGGAGCGAGTAGGCGCACAAACCTGGCGAAATAACGTCAACCGACGCCATACGCCTCAAAATAACGATTTAAATAAAGGAGATTCATATGAAAAAGACCCATTACTTCATTCCAAAAAACAAGATGATTCTGAAGTATATTCAGTAGTAAGAAATCAAAAAACTAAGTTTAAGAAAAACTATAAATATGATCTTTTAGCATATAAATACATTTCTTCTGAAACTAAGAAGGACTCCTCTATTTCTAAATTGCCATTACAAGTAAATAAGAGCCAAGAGATCGACTTATTTGATATACCAGAGGAGATTGTTTTCAAGACTTATTTCAAGGATTGTATACTAGACAAGAAGTTTCTAGACAAGCTTTATCGAGACAATACTTATCTACACAATTATCTAGACAATACTTATGTAGACAAGGATTATATCAAGGATTATCTAGACAAGAGTTTTCTAGACAAGGTTTATTTCAAGGATTCTCTAGACCAGCTTTATCTAGAAAAGGATTATTACAAGGATTATCTAGACGAGGTTTATCTAGACAAGAATTCTCTAGACAATTATCTAGACAAGGTTTATATGTCTCTGAAAAAAATGCGAAAGAAAAAACCTGAAAGAAAATATATGGACTTTGATTGGAAGTTTTTCGAAAAATATCTAGTCAATTTGGAGGCTGGGAAAAAGATCGACCCTAACCATAATACAAATACTAAGATTGAGACTAAGAATTCTAAAATAATTGAGAATGAAAATTCTAAAATAATTGAGAATGAGAATTCTGAAATAATTGAGAATGAGAATAGAGGTCTTATTTATGATATCGTTCCAAAAATGCTCTTGGATCCAAAACTCAAAGAAGATCCAGAACTCAAAGAAAAGCCAGAAATCAAAGAAGACAAAAAAAGCTTTTTTAATTGGATGGGAATGAATGAAGAAATCTTAAAGGCACCCAGAGCGAATTCGAATGAGGAAGATTCGAATCAGGAAGATTGGTTCTTCCCAGAATTTCTGCTACGTAAGAGGACATATCAAATGAACCCGTGGCTTAGACCTATGAAGTTACTTCTTTTAAATTTCAAAGGAAAAGAAGAAGAAGAAGAAGAAGAAGTTAGTCAAGGAAAAGCAACTAAAGCAAAAGCAAATGTTAGTCAAGGAAAAGCAACTAAAGGAAAAGGAAAAGCAACTAAAGGAAAAGCAACTAAAGGAAAAGCAACTAAAGGAAAAGCAACTAAAGGAAAAGCAACTAAAGGAAAAGCAACTAAAGGAAAAGCAACTAAAGGAAAAGCAACTAAAGCAAAAGGAAAAGCAACTAAAGGAAAAGCAACTAAAGGAAAAGCAACTAAAGGAAAAGCAACTAAAGGAAAAGCAACTAAAGGAAAAGCAACTAAAGCAAAAGCAAATGTTAGTCAAAACATCGAAGACATCGACATCGAAGACATCCAAGAAGTTATTAGAGAAGATTATGAAAAAGGGTTCAGTAAAAAAAAAACACAATACCGGAGTGACTCGCCGAGGCTAGTAGATTTCGTTGACCTTCAAACGAAGTATTTGGGTTTTAGCATCCACACCGAGCGGCTAGTTGAGGAGGATCTGCTCGAGCGGCTGAGCTTACTGCAGATGGTGGGTAACACAAAAGGGCGTTTACAAAGGAAACGAAGGCTAAAAGCCTATTTGAAAATGGGAGATCTGCCGCTAGAAAGAATTGTCAGTCATTATTCGAAGGAGTCTACTCTGTTTAGCTGGGCAGAATTTGGTTGGATGAAGTTCCAACCCCTATTAATTTCGTCTATAAAAGATCTGGAAGAATTTCTTATGTATCAAGCCATAAGTATTTCATTAGTTCATAAGAGTAAGCAACAAACTAATCAAAGATACGGAAAACAAAAAGATGTTGATAAGGATCATTTTGATTTGCTTGTTCCTGAAATGATTTTATCGTCTAGACGGCGTAGAGAATTGAGAATTCTCAATTCTTTAAATTTCAATTTCAAGAATAGGAATGGTGTGGATAGAAATCGAGTAGAGAACAACATAAAAAGCTGGGGTCAATTTTTGGATGAAAGTAAACACCTTGATAGAGATAAAAATGAATTAATTAAACTCAAGTTCTTTCTTTGGCCTAATTTTCGATTAGAAGATTTAGCTTGTATGAATCGCTATTGGTTTGATACCAATAATGGCAGCCGTTTCAGTATGTTAAGGATCGATATGTATCCACGATTCAAAATTCGGTGATGGTACATTTTTCCTATATATTCTGTACCATATATGTTATATGCAAGCAACCAGATGCACATTTGCCCTGTCTTACATCATAGGATACTGTGATACTAAGTTAATGACAAATTAATTAGATCTAGAAATAAATCAACAGAATCTTCGTACTAAAAAACTATTCGCTTTTGTGAGTGTAAAAATGTACCATCCTTTTGAATCACTATCCGAATCAAATTCAAAATTGCTTAATTGATAAACTCAGTCAAAATAATGCCAGAAATTCCGATTGTTGTGTATACTACATTCAAATTTCTGGCATTATTCTTACGGATCAATAAAATTCATATCTGTCAAAAGGGGAGGGAAAAATTCTTTTATGGTAAAAAATTCATTCAT